TAAAAGAACAGGACGCATTATGGAACATACAATGCATTACAGACGTATGATCATTACCCTTCAACCGGGTTATTCTATTTTACCTCTTAGAAAGAGAAATCGAATACAAATAAACAAATATGTTCTATTTCGAGAAGAAAGACCCGCGCTTTCTACTTGTTGCAGAAGAATTATTCTTGTCTCGAAGAAGAAATAGGTTACTCCTTAATCAAGATATATATATTGTACACCAACTGATAATAATCGTAATCTACACTCCCGAGGACCTTCTAGAAATAGAAGGTTTGGGGGCTAAAGATAGAGACGAGATTGTCAGAAAAGTACACTATTTTATTAATCATTCGTACACTTTAACAGACTGATTTTTTTCTAACTCTCAGAAACTGAAATTTCTACCAGAGTGGTATATCATCCTATTAAAAAGGAAAGATCCACGTGTCATGTTTATTCCAGAATTAGGCTTGTCTCGAAGAGTCACTGTTTTACTCATTCAAGACGGCATATATATGATAGAGGAACTGATAATGAATGATCGTAATCTACACTCGCGATGACCTTCTAGAAATAGAAGGTTTGGAAAATGAAGATAGGGACGCAATTGTCAGAAAAATACACGATTTTCTTAATTCGAAAAACAATCAAGAATCGCTGGAATAATTATACAATAATGAAGGGGAATTCTTGGTAAAACTTGTTCCTACCGACTGAACAAATGATTATTCATGATTTCATACTGGCTTCAAATTCGAAAAATGTTATGGTAAAACTTCGTTTGAAACGATATGGTAGAAAGCAACGTGCGACTTGAAGGACACGATCCGTTGTGGATTTTTACACCCACCACTTTATATAAGAATGAAGGTGCTCTTGGCTCGACATCGGTTGTTCTGTTCCACTGGAACCTCTCCTTTATTTTTTTTTTTGGGGGGGGTTGTAATGTAAATAGTCTATGATGAAGCTCGAGTAGAAAGTATTGATTCATTTCTCAGGGGCAAGGATCTAGGGTTAATGCCAATCAATAAATTGGAACAACTTCGTAAGTATATCTTCGATATGGAAATTGAAAAGGTTCCAGTCGAAAAGAAAAATTTCTTAGAATTGACAAAACTCTTTCGATACAAAATCTATCACGTGGGAATCAACCGTTTGTATGATTCTTTGATAGAAGATAGAAAGAAATCACAAAAAAAGGCAGGTTGCTGCCATTTTGAAAGGATTAAAAATCACCGAAGTTACGTCTAAACCTAATGATTTAAAACAAAGAAAAGATAAAGGATCCCAGAACAAGGAAAGACCCTTTCAATTGTCTCAATAACTAGACCAGAAAAAAATCCAATACAAATAGATTTGTAAACGAGACAAACAAAAAGGAAAAGGGTTTAAAGACCACTCAAAAAATGAAATGCCTTAAAGATTTTCCTTTCAGCTATTTGAGAGTTATTCAACTTGAGTTATGAGTACGAATGGTTTTTTTGTTTTCAGGAAGGAAGAATAAAAAAGAAAAGGACTTCAATCATAATCTAATTGATTTGATCATTTTATAGACCTATTTGCCATTGTTATTATATATAATATAATACATAATAAAAAAATAGAACTTGGAATCATTTTTTCTCGAGCCGTACGAGGCGAAAACTTCCTATACGTTTCTAGGGGGGGGTATTATTCATCTACATCTATCCCAATGAGCCGTCTATCGAATCGTTGCAATTGATGTTCGATCTCGAAGAGAAGGAAGAGATCTTGGGAAAGTGGGTTTTTATGATCCGATAAAAAATCAAACTTATTTAAATGTTCCTGCTATTCTATATTTCCTTGAAAAGGGTGCTCAACCTACAGAAACGGTTCAGGATATTTTAAAAAAGGCAGAGGTTTTTAAAGAATTTCGCCCTAAATTAAAGGAAATTTAATTAATTAAGGAAATACAAAAAGTAGAGAAAATTTCTCTACTTTTTGTATTTCCTCTTTTGTTCTATTCGTACCTATTCATGATTCCATACCGGTTCCAAATTAGAGATAAAGTAGTTCAGTTTTAGTTTGATTTAAATTCCATTTATTATTATGAAACCATTTTTACTGTTCCTAGTGAACAAAATAGTCAATTCAGTGATTGTACGCGGACTCTTTTGTGGATTTATGACCACAGCCACCGTAGGTCTCGGCTACGGCTATTTCTTCGTTGTAGCCAGCGTCTTCATAAAAGACAACCGGAGACGGGTAGGAGTGGTGGCTGCTTTTGGTACGGCACAGTTCGTGATGTTCGCATCGGTCTATAATAGGCCGCTCCATGAAGGATTGGTTCAACCTCATCGCATAAAAATGTTCTTGTTCTTTCTGTCATTTTTCTTGCTTCAGCTCTTATGGACCAGTCTAACAACTTTGCGCAACTGGCCGCTTTTGGATCTTAACGATAAAAGAAAGCCCGTGGTAAGTAAACGAAGGCGTGTGGTAAAGCGCCTCTTCTTCCTTCAATTGGAATTTATGATGAATTTCTTTGTGCAATTATACAACCCGTACCTTAAACCTGATTCAATGATCCCCGGATTAGTCAACTTTTGTCTCTCTCGCTATAACAACGACAACGAAAAGAAGATCTTATTTGTAAGAAGTAGTTTGGCTGGTTGGTTAATTGGGCACATTTTCTTCATGATTTTCTTCATGATTTTATTGATAAAGTTGTTGGAATTCATAGAGATCATAATCATTTGGGTAAGAAAGAACTTTTTTGAATCTTAAGTTCAATTAAATTAAATAAGTGAAATAGATAATAAATAAATAGATAATAAATAGATAATAAATTAATAAATAAGTGAAATAGATAAAGGTTGATCTATTTCACTTATTCGACTGGAATGGCAGCGAATCGAACAAAAAAAGTCATCAAAAAATGACTGAGATAATCGAGTTAATATATATCGTATAGAAAACGATTCCACTTATAAGAAAGGAGGAAAAATAGACAGTGGCTATTCATTCCACTGCGCTAGATCGATAATCTATCTGCGAATTTCCGTATAGAAAGAAATAGAAAAAATATTCGAAATAAATAGAATAGATAGAATAGAAAGAATTCGAATACATGGAAAAAAGATTCTGGCTAGATCGTCCGCTTGACAATACTGCCTTTTTTGATTTCTATATATATAAATAATATTATTAATTTTTGTGGATCCTTGCAAGTAGTAGTGGCGCTACTCATAAAACTTGATGGGAGGGAAGATTCCTATGATGGTTCTATCTATTTA